CATGAAGTGCTTCTTTCGGAGTTAAACTCCCATTTGTCCATATTTCGAGAAATAGGATCTCTTGTTTTTCATTCCCATTTCCATAGGAATGAATACTATGATTCACATTTCGAACGGGCATGAATACAGCATCTATAGGATAACTTCCATCTTGAAAGTTAAAGTTATGTGGCATTTTTATAAGATATCCGCGATTTCTCTCGATTTCTAATCCAATACACAAATTAATTGGTTCTGTCAAGCTAGCTATATGTTGTGTATTGTCAACAATTTCTACATAAGTGGGTAGGATGATATCTTGAGCAGTTACATATCCAGGACCCCTGACACAAATAGACGCGTCACAAGTTCCATATAGATTACTTCTCAATACAATTTCTTTCAAATTCATTATAATTTCGTGAACCGATTCTTGAATACCCGTTATAGTAGAATATTCATGGGGGACGTTCTCAGATTTTACACGTGTGATACATGTTCCTTCTATTTCTCCAAGCAAAGCTCTTCGCATCGCAATACCTATTGTGTCGGCCTGCCCTTTCATAAGTGGAGACAGTATAAAGCGCCCATAATAAAGACGTTTACTGTCTGTTCTTGATTCAACACACTTCCACTGTAGTGTCCGAGTAGATACTGTTACTTTCTCTCGAACCATAGTCAAAATAGTTTATTTGATTGAATTATTTATTTCTCTTGTTTCTCTTGAAATTTCTTCACTGTTCCTTTCTACACACGTCTTTTTTTCGGAGGTCTGCAGCCATTATGTGGCATAGGGGTTACATCCCGTACAAAAGTTAATAGTATACCACTTCTACGAATAGCTCGTAATGCAGCGTCTCTACCGAGACCGGGGCCCTTTATCATAACTTCGGCTCGTTGCATACCTTGATCTACTACTGTACGAATAGCATTTGCTGCTGCAGTTTGAGCGGCAAAGGGTGTCCCCCTTCTCGTACCCTTGAATCCACAAGTCCCAGCCGAGGACCAGGAAACCACCCGACCTCGTACATCTGTAACCGTGACAATGGTATTATTGAAACTTGCTTGAACATGAATAACTCCCTTTGGTATTCTGCGTGCACTTTTACGTGAACCAATACGTACATTTCTACGCGGACCGGTTCTCGGTATAACTTTTGCCATATTGTATCATCTCATAAATATGAGTCAGAAATATATGGATATATCCATTTCATGTCAAAACACATTCTTTATTTGTACGCTGGGCCCATTTAGTGAGCCTGATTATCCTTGTCTTTGTTTATGTCTCGGGTTGGAACAAATTACTCTAATGCACCCCCGTCTACGGATTAGTCGGCATTTTTCACAAATTTTACGAACGGAAGCTCTTATTTTCATATTTGTCATTCCTTATCTTAATTCTGAATCTAATTCTTGGTAGAAAATAAGTTTCTTGAAATTTTTTATCTCGAATCGTATTGAATAAAAACTACCTAATCTTTTGAATCCTTGTTTCGGAGTCGATAAATTATACGTCCTCTGGTTGAATCATAACGACTTACTTCAATTTTTACTTTATCTCCCGGCAGTATACGTATAAAACTACGTCGGATCTTTCCCGAAACATAACCTAGAATCAGATCTGCATTATCTAACCGAACCCGGAACATGCCATTGGGAAGCGATTCAGTAATTAAACCTTCATGAATCCATTTTTGTTCTTTCATTCCAGGTAAAGCCCCCTTGAAGTATCAACTAATGGAGGAGAAACGATATTAGACAACTCACCCCCTTTCTTTTTTTTTTTACAAATAGGAAGAGGTTTTGGATCCCATTTGGATATTAAAAGGATTACCATATATAACACAAGATTTCTCCGCCGATTCCTTCTAGTCGAGCCTCCCGGTCTGTCATTATACCTCGAGAAGTAGAAAGAATTACAATCCCCATCCCACCTAAAATTCTAGGAATTCGGTGGGAGTTAGAATAGATTCGTAAACCGGGGCGACTGATCCGTTTTAAATTTAAAAAAATTCTATAGGGTCTTTTCCTATTCCTTCTATGTCGCAGGGTTAAAACCAAAATTTTTTTGTTTTTTTCTCGATGTTTTCTAACGTTTTCGATAAAACCTTCTCGGAAAAGTATTTTGACAATATTTTCGGTAATATTATTGGATGCTACGCGAACAACTCTTTTTCGATCCATATCAGCATTTCGTATAGAGGTTATTATCTCAGCAATAGTGTCTCTACCCATGATGAACTAAAATTTTTGGTGCCCAAAAATTGGAAAATTGGATATAATTAACATGTTTTTTATTGGTTTGATGAATATAAATTCATCAAGGTATATGCGTGAGACACAATCTATGAATTAATCTAGTTCTTAATCTATTTCCTTTCAAATACCCTAAAGATATCAGGATCCCATTTTATAATACCTCGGGAGCTAATGAAACTATTTTAGTAAAATTGAATTGTCTCAATTCGCGTGGGATTGCGCCAAAAATACGAGTTCCTTTTGGATTTCCTTCTTGATCAATCACAACTGCAGCATTGTCATCATATCGTATTATCATACCGCTGTCACGTTTAAGTTCTTTACAGGTACGAACAATTACAGCTCTGACTACTTCTGATTTTTCTAGGGACATGTTTGGTACTGCTTCTTTGATCACAGCAACAATAATGTCACCAATATGAGCATATTGACGATTACTAGCCCCTATAATTCGAATACACATCAATTTTCGAGCCCCGCTGTTATCCGCTACATTTAAATGGGTCTGAGGTTGAATCATATGAATTTTTGAGTCTATTCTTCCAATGCAAAGGATGAAGAAAATAAAAGAAATACTGTTTGTCCAAAAAAAGAAACCTGCGATTTTGTTTCATCCCCAAGACTCCTTTCGGCTGGTTCTACGTTTTTATCCCGAAATAATAAATTGAGTTCGTATCGGCATTTTGGATGCTGCTATTAAAATAGCTCTTCTAGCTATATTTTCGGTTACTCCCCCCATTTCATATAGTATTCGCCCCGGTTTAACAACAGCTACCCAATATTCAGGGGATCCTTTCCCCGAACCCATACGTGTTTCGGCGGGTCTTACTGTAACGGGTTTGTCTGGAAATATACGGACCCATATTTTTCCACCACGGCGCGCATTTCGTGTCATTGCCCGTCGACCTGCTTCGATTTGTCTAGATGTGATCCAAGCGGGTTCAAGTGCCTGAAGAGCATATTTACCAAAACAAATATGATTACCTCGATAAGATATTCCCTTCATTCTTCCTCTATGTTGTTTACGGAATCTAGTTCTTTTGGGGTTATAGTTGATGGTTGTTTTGGAATTCCATCTCTACTACAGAACTGGACGTGAGAATTTCTTCTCATCCGGCTCCTCGCAAATAAAAGGATTCAAAATGAAAAGGATTCAAAATTGAATTTCAATTAATTTGAATAGATATTAGAACATTTTTAGAAAATTTTTTTATAATATAAAAAGAATCTTTATTTTCTTTTGTCCTTTATTCAAGCTTACCAATTCAAAAAAAAGAAAGTTCTAAAAGTTCTCGCGGGCGAATATTTACTCTTGCAATCTCTATTTCAGTACTAGCGCTTGTTCCTCACTTCTCCAAATAGATGAATTGATTTCCGGTTCATTTCGCCATCCCAACTAGTGAATCATTAAGATTCACAGGTTCCTTCGTTCCCGCCACTTCATACTAAATGGTTAGGTCAGAATTCTACAATGGAGCTCATAATACAATTTATTTTGGAGACAACCTTCTTAGTCTTTATTGGCTCGGAGCTCTTGAATTTTTCTTCTATAAGAAGGATTCATTTAATATTTCATTATGGATGAATCAAATCAATTAGTATTGGTGCTTTATTACATTGTCTTTTATGAGATAACTCATAAACCTTACATATTGGAATTCTATATCATTGATATTCTTTTTCTTTCTTTCTTTCTCTCATCTTTCCATTTATCTATACCTTTCTTCTGTATTTGGCTTAAAACTTAAAATGAAAGTTTCATTCTAAAAAAATTTCAGTTGCTGCAAAGATATGACCAATTTAGCATATCTTCACTGGTTCTTTAGATCCAGATAATATGAAGTGATGAGTTGGTTTTCATATTACCGGGCTGGTCTTTTGTTAATCCTAACCCTAAAAAACCAACGAGTCGCACACTAAGCATAGCAATTATATCAAAATAAAATGTCAATTGAATTTTTATTCAACCCTATAGAATTAGTTTGATTGGCCAGAAAAAGAATGAATGAGTTTCGCCCTTTTTGTTCTATCAACGGATATAAGGAAAAAACAATCAAAGTTTTCTTATTCCTCTTCCTTGTCTATACTATAAAAATCCAAATTTTGATGCCTAATACCCCATAGATAGTCCGAACTGTATAGGAACAATAATCAATTTTAGCTCGAATGGTTTGTAGGGGAACCCTACCCTCTCTGATCCATTCAACACGTGCAATTTCTTTTCCGTCGATACGCCCTGCAATTTGTACTTGAATTCCTTTTGTATCTGCTTGTTCAGTTAATTCAATGGCCTTTTTCATTGCTTTTCGAAATGAAACTCTATTCTTTAATTGTCCGGCTATAAATTCTGCAAGAATATTAGGATTTCCGTAAGGTTTTGCAATTCTTGTAATAGCAATGTTAAGTTTTCGGTTCATATAATGAAATTCTTTTTGTAGATTCATCTGTAATTCTTCGATTCCTCGGGGTCTACTTTCGATTAATAACTTTGGGAATCCCATAAAGATTATGACCTGGATCAAATCGATTCTTTTTTGAATCTCTATACGAGCAATTCCCTCGGCACCGGAGGATATTCTCATATTCTTTTGAACATAATTTTTGATAAAATCTCTTATTTTTTGATCTTCCTGTAGGCCCTCAGAATAATTTTTTGGTTGTGCAAACCAAAGGGAATAATGGCTTTGGGTTGTACCAAGTCGGAAACCAAGTGGATTTATTTTTTGTCCCATACTACCTCACTATTATACACATCATGA